AGAAATTCAATGCGTAATCTCAGCATTCAATGTGTATTCCTGAATAATATCATTTTTCAATTATTCAACCATTTCATTTTACCAAGTTCAATGTTAGCCAGATTAGTCAACATTTATATGTTTCGATGCAACAACAAGATCTTATTCGTAACAAGTAGTTTTGTTGGTTGGTTAATTGGTCACATTTTATTCATGAAATGGGTTGGATTGGTATTAGTCTGGATACGGCAAAATCATTCTATTAGATCTATTGTACTTATTCGATCTAATAAGTACCTTGTGTCAGAAGTGATAAATTCTAGGGCTCGAATCATTAGTATTCTCTTATTTATTACCTGTGTCTACTATTTAGGCAGAATACCGTCACCCATTCTTACTCTTACTACGAAACTGACAGAAACCTCAGAAACGGAAGAAACAGATGTAGAAACAGAAACAACTTCTGAAAGGAAGGGGACTAAAGAGGAACAAGAGGGATCCACCGAAGAAGATCCTTCCCTTTTTTCGGAAGAAAAGGAGGATCCGGACAAAATCGATGAAACGGAAGAGATCCGAGTGAATGGAACGGAAAAAACAAAGGATGAATTCCACTTTGACTTTAAGGAGACATGCTATAACAATAGCCCAGTTTCTGAAACTTCTGATCTGGATGGGAATCAAGAAAATGCGAAGTTAGAAATACTAAAAAACAAAGAAAAAGAAGCAATTTTCTTCTGGTTTGAAAAACCTCTTGTGACCCGTCTTTTCGACTATAAGCGATGGAATCGTCCATTGCGGTATATAAAAAATGATCAATTTGAAAAAGCTATAAGAAATGAAACGTCACAATATATTTTTTACACATGTCGAAGTGATGGCAACCAAAGAATATCTTTTACGTATCCATCCAGTTTGTCAACTTTTTTTGAAATGATACAAAGAAAAATGACTTTGTACACAAAGGAAAATCACTTCTCTTATGAACTGTATAATCAATGGGTTCATACCAAAGACCAAAAAGAAAAGAATCTAAGCAATGAATTTATAAGTAGACTACAGGCTATAGACAAGGGATCTGTTCCTATGTATGTAATAAAAAAAAGAACGAAATTATGTAATAATAAGATCAAAAAAGCATACTTGCCGAAACAATATGATCCTCTCTTGACTGGTCCCTATCGTGGAACAATTGCCTTTTTGTTTTCACCCTCCATCGAAAATTACATGGGAACTCTTTGGATAAATAAGATCCATGGTATGCTTGTTACTACTAATACTGATTATGTAGAATTTGATCAAAAAATGGATATGTATGCGTTTGATAGAAAATCATTATCAACGGAAATAGAACCTTTTTTTAACTTTATTAGTAAATTAAATACAGAATCACCATCGTATTTAAATGTGAAAAGACTTTCTTTATTTCTAGAAAAAAAAATTTTTGATTCGAAATCAAAATTTTTAAAATTATTATTCAATGCAGTTCTAACTGATACCAACGATCAGACAATTAGAAAAAAATATCTTGGAGTAAGCATAAAAGAAATACGCAAAAAAATACCTCGATGGTCATATAAATTAATCAACGATTTCGAACACGAACAAAAAGCAAATGACGAAGGCCTGGCAGAGGATCCTAAGATTCGTTCAAGAAAAGCTAAATTTATAATAATTTTTAATGATAATCAGCAGAATCCCGATAATACCCTTCAAACAGAGGAAGTAACTTTATTACGTTATTATGAACAATCCGATTTTCGTCGAGAGATAATAAAAGGATCGATGCGCGCTCAACGACGGAAAATGATTATTTCAAAACAGGTTCAAGCGAACGCCCATTCCCCCCTTTTCATGGACAGAATAGAAAGCCCTCTATTTTTTGCGTTTGATATCTCCAAACTGATGAAATTTATTTTTATAACTAGGATGGGTAAAAAGACAGAATTAAAAATTTCGGATTATGTGGAGGAAGCTAAAAAAAAAAAAGATAAACTAAGAGTAGATAAAAGTTACAAGCACAAAATGCAAGAAAAAGCGCAGATCGAAACAGCAGAAATTTGGGATACTATTCTATTGGGTCAAGTAATAAGAAGTTCAATATTACTAACACAAGCAATCCTTAGAAAATATATTCTACTACCCTCTTTTATAATAGCTAAAAATCTTGGTCGTCTACTATTATTTGACTTTCCAGAATGGTCTGAGGATTTAACGGATTGGAAGAAGGAAAGATATGTTAAATGCACCTATAACGGTGTTCAATTAGCAGACAATGAATTTCCAACAAACTGGTTAACAGAGGGTATTCAAATAAAGATACTCTTTCCTTTCCGTCTGAAACCTTGGCACCGATCTAATCCAGACTCTCCTTATAGAGAAAAAAACACACACAAATATGATTTTTGTTTTTTAACTGTTTGGGGGATGGAAACCGACCTACCTTTTTGCTCTCCCCGAAAACGATCCTCCTTTTTTGCACCTATTTTAAAAGAACTTGGAAAAATGCTTCTAAAAAGGAAGCCAAATTGTTTTCCAATTCTAAGAAGATTAAACGAACGAACAAATTTATCTCTAAGAGTCTCAACAACAATTAAAAAAAGCATTCTCCTTATAAAAAAAATAAAAAAAGAATTAGCAAAAATAAACCCAAAGCTATTATTTGGATTAGGAGAAGTATATGAGTTGCGTGAAACTAAAAAAGAAAAAGATTTTTTAATCCGTAATATTATTCCATCCAGTAAACTAAAATCTATTGATTGGAGAAGTTATTCACTGCCAGAAAAAAAAACAAAAGAGCTGACTGATAGAACAAGCCTAATCATAACTCAAATAAACAAACTTATAAAAAAAAAAAATCTAACTTCAGAAAAAAACATTAGTTCGAACAAAAAAAGTAATGATGCTAACAGATTAGAATCCTATATATATATTTTTCGGGTGTTAAAAAGAAGAAAGATTAGATTAATCCGTAAATCACATTTTTTTATACAATTTTTCTTTCAAAGGATATACTTCTTAGGTATGATTAATATTCTTTGGATCGACACACAAGTTTTTCTTGAATCAACAACAAAAAAAGTTAAAAAATACATTTACACTATTTATATTAAAGCAAATCCCGCAAGAATTGAGAAAAAAAAAAACACAAAAATTCACTTTATAAAGTCACTTTCTAATATTAGTAATATTAAAAAATATTCAAAGAACTTACCTTCTTTGTCACAAGCATATGTATTTTACAAATTATCAAAAACCCACGTTATTAACTTAAGATCTGTTCTTCAATATCACGGAACACCCGTTTTAAAGAAAAACGAACTAACGGGATATTTTAGAACACAAGGAATATTTAGTTCCGAATTAAAAAATAAAAAACTTCGTAATTCTAGACTGAATCAATGGAAAAATTGGTTAAGGGTTCATTATCAATATAATTTATCTAAAATTCAATGGTCTAACTTAGTAGCCCAAAAATGGCAAAATAGGGTTAATAAAGCCCCCCAAAAAGATTTAAACAAATGGTATTCATATGAAAAAGAAACTTATTCTCTATTACCAAATAAAAAAGAAAATTTTAAAAGACACTCTGAATATGACCTCTTCTTATCTAAATCTATTAATTATGAAGCTAAGAGGAACTCCTATAGTTATGTATCATCATTACACGTAAACAATACCGAAGAGATTTCTTATAATTACAACATAGATAAACAAAAATTATTTGATGGGTTGGCAATTATACTTATCAAGAATTATCTAGGAAAAGATGCTATTATGGCTAAAAATCCGGATAGAAAATATGCGGATTGGAAAATTATCCATTTTAGTGTTAGAAAGAAGCTCACTAGTGAGGCTTGGATCCATAGCACCAGTAATAAACAGACTAGTCACGATCAAAAAGTTGATAAAATGTATAAGAAATATCCTTTTTCTCTCACAATTCATGAAGACATCAACCCCTTCAATAAAAAACAATTTGCTTGGATGGGAATGAATGAAGAAATACAAAGCAAGGCCATATCCGATTTTGAACTTTGGTTCTTCCCAGAAGTTATGTTACTTTATAATTCATATAAAATAAAACCCTGGGTCATACCCATAAAATTACTTTTTTTTTTTTTTCAGGGAAATGCACCGATTAGTACAAATAAAAACATCAATGAAAAAAAATATATTGAAGAAGATTATGCGGGATCAGTCATAAAAAACCATACAAAGAAAAAACAAAACACAAGCGCTACAGAAACAGAATTCGATTTTTTCCTACAAAATAATTTGCTTATTCAATTTAGAAATGATTATTTTTTTAATCAACAACTAATCAATAATATCAAGGTATATTGTCTCCTGCTTAGACTGAGAAGCCCGCGAAAAGTTTTTATATCCTCTCTGCAACGAGGCGAAATTATTTTCAATCTAATGCTGAGTCACAAGGATGTCCATATTCCCGAATTGGTGAAAGGAGGGGGGGTTAGCATCGAACCGGTTCGTCTGTCTGTCAAAACGAATGGACAATTTATTAGATATCAAAGCATAAGTATTTCATTGGTTCATAAGAATAAAGATCGCATTAATCAAAGATATGGTGATAAAAATAATTTTTTAAAATCCCTTACAAGACATCAAAAAATAACTGGAAATAGAGATAAAAACGATTATGCTTTGCTCGTTCCCGAAAATATTTTATCACCTAGACGTCGGAGAGAATTGAGAATTGTAATTTCATTCAATTCAAGAAAAGGGAAGGGTGCGGGTCTAAATCCCATACTTTGGGATGGAAAGAACGTAAAAAACTGTGTTAAATTTTTGGATACAAGCCCAAGTCTTGATATAGATAAAAATCAATTAAAAAAATTAAAGTTCTTTTTGTGGCCCACTTATCGATTAGAAGATTTAGCTTGTATGAATCGCTATTGGTTTGATACCACTAATAGCAGTAGTTTCAGTGTGTTAAGGCTACATATGTATCCACAATATCAATATCCACAATTTTAAAATAGACGACGATAAATTTTGGCTAGATATCAGATATCAGGTAACATATCTAATATTTCAAAGCAAACTAATACATACATGTAGTATCTTACATTCCATGATAATTCGATCTATAAATAAAAAAATCAACGGAATTTTTTATTTGAACTCTAACTTTTCTATTCAAATTTCAAATTGGATTAATCAGTGACTCATTTTTTTTGAGAAAATTAAGAGTAGATAACTTAATTTAGTATACCCGATTCAAATGGTTAGCATTATTCTTTTTTATTATTTCTGATCAGTAAAATTAACAATAAAAAAAATATCTTTAAACAAAAAAAAGGGGGAGCAATTTACGTTTTATGGTAAAAAATTCATTCATTTCAGTTTTTTTCCAAGAAAAAAAAGAAGAAAACCCGGGGTCTGTTGAATTTCAAGTATTAAGTTTCACTAATAAGATACGACGACTTACTTCACATTTGGAATTGCACAGAAAAGACTATTTATCTCAGAGAGGTTTACGTAAAATTCTGGGAAAACGTCAACGATTACTAGCTTATTTGTCAAAGAAAAATCGAGTACGGTATAAAGAATTAATTGGTCGGTTGGAAATTCGTGAGCCAAAAACTCACTAATTTAAATTTTAAAGAACTTTAATTATTTGATGTTCGATTTTGAATTTTTATTATTTTCGGCAATTCATGGAAGAATCAATCGGGGAAAAACCTATGAATGTACCAGCTACAAAAAAAGACCTCATGATAGTAAATATGGGTCCTCAGCACCCATCAATGCATGGTGTTCTTCGACTCATCATTACTCTAGATGGTGAAGATGTTATTGACTGTGAACCAATATTGGGTTATTTACACAGAGGAATGGAAAAAATAGCAGAAAACCGAACAATTATACAATATTTGCCTTATGTAACAAGGTGGGATTATTTAGCTACTATGTTCACAGAAGCGATAACCGTAAATGCACCAGAGCAGTTAGGAAATATTCAAGTACCGAAAAGAGCCAGCTATATCAGAGTAATTATGTTGGAGTTGAGTCGTATAGCTTCTCATTTGTTATGGCTCGGACCTTTTATGGCCGATATTGGGGCACAAACCCCTTTCTTCTATATTTTCAAAGAAAGAGAATTAGTATATGATCTATTCGAAGCTGCCACTGGTATGAGAATGATGCATAATTATTTTCGTATCGGAGGAGTCGCTGTTGATCTACCCCATGGCTGGATAGATAAATGTTTAGATTTCTGTGATTATTTTTTAACAGGGGTTGCTGAATATCAAAACCTTATTACACGAAATCCTATTTTTTTAGACCGAGTTGAGGGAGTAGGGATTATTAGCGAAGAGGAAGCAATAAATTGGGGTTTATCAGGACCAATGCTACGAGCTTCCGGAATAAGGTGGGATCTTCGTAAAGTTGATCATTATGAGTGTTATGACGAATTTAATTGGGAAATCAAATGGCAAAAAGAAGGGGATTCGTTAGCTCGTTATTTAGTACGAATCAGCGAAATGACGGAATCTATAAAAATTATTCAACAGGCTCTGGAAGGAATTCCAGGAGGGCCCTATGAGAATTTAGAAAACCGATGCTTTGATATAGTAAGGGGTCCAAAATGGAATGATTTTGAATATCGATTCATTAGTAAAAAGCCTTCGCCCACTTTTGAATTGTCGAAACAAGAACTTTATGCGAGAATCGAAGCACCAAAGGGAGAGTTGGGTATTTTTTTGATAGGAGATCAAAGTGTTTTTCCTTGGCGATGGAAAATACGACCGCCAGGTTTTATCAATTTGCAAATTCTTCCTCAGTTAGTTAAAAGAATGAAATTGGCTGATATTATGACGATACTAGGTAGTATAGATATCATTATGGGAGAAGTTGACCGTTGAAATGATAATTGATAGAACAGAAATACAAGATATCAATTCTTTTTACAGATTGGAGTCTTTAAAGGAGATCTATGGGATCATATGGATGTTTATACCTATTTTGACTCTTGTATTGGGAATAACAATAGGTGTACTAGTAATTGTGTGGTTAGAAAGAGAACTATCCGCAGGGATACAACAACGTATTGGACCTGAATATGCCGGCCCTTTAGGAATTCTCCAAGCTATAGCAGATGGGACAAAACTACTTGTTAAAGAAAATATTATTCCATCTAGAGGAGATAGTGGTTTATTCAGTATCGGACCATCGGTAGCGGTCATATCAATTTTACTAAGTTATTCAGTAATTCCTTTTGGTTATCATCTTATCCTAGCTGATATAAATATCGGGGTTTTTTTATGGATCGCTATTTCAAGTATTGCTCCTATTGGACTTCTTATATCAGGATATGGATCAAATAATAAATATTCCTTTTTAGGTGGTTTACGAGCAGCTGCTCAATCCATTAGTTATGAAATACCATTAACTCTATGTGTGTTATCAATATCTCTACGTGTGATTCGTTGAGACATAAACTTTTGACTATTTCCGTTCTTTCGCGGAAAGCGTTGAATAGATAGTCTCCGTTTTTTGTTCATCGTTAGTGTTGATGAACTAAATCAGATAGTTCTATGAGTGAAAAAAAACAGCTTATAAGTTTGCAGTAAGAAGTCGAGCCTCATTTCCTATGTACCAGGATTAAGCAAAAGTAAATATAAGCAGTAGAGACTGTTTACCCCAAGATTGGTTGGTTGGGCATCATGGCTTGAAGCGGGTTCACAAGATCAACTGTATGGGGTTTTCATTAGCGTTTGGCTATATTACCCGACTACCATAACAGGCGATTGGGCAAAAATGAGTGGATGGTTAGAAACACCAAATTACACAAGGGATTAGTAATAGAGATTATTTAAATTATACAAAGGGCCGTTTCCGCATAAAAGGAAGACCAATTGGGGCTTTACGTTAGTAGAAATGATCAGGTAGTACTCCCCATGATTCCGATCCAGAGTATGCTCCTATCCACCGATTAAAGAAATTACTATCAAGAACGAAATAATCCTTTACTTTTTTTGAATACACTTTTTAGAAACAAGAATAGGAACGAAAAAAGTAGAAAGACTGCAATTACAATAAAAAATGAATAAAAAAAGAGAGAGAAAGATCTTTATTCTTTAATTTATATAGAAAGCAAATTCTTGGCATTATTTATGAACTAATGTAATATCTAATTCTTTTTCGTAATTGAAAAAGCTGGGTTCAAATATCTATGAATATTTATAGAAGAAGTATTTTATTGAAGGTTTAAGTTATTACTCAAAAAAACATTCTAAATTATTAAAGGATGAGATCAATTCAGAAGTACTTTTTTTTTTATTATAGCAGACAGAATTCCATTGGTCTAATTCGGGACCTCTCAATAGATTTTTACTCGATCTAGAACATATCGCCATAAAGAATGCCGATCCGGTCCTTAGATTTCTTTGTGGTCCTGGAGGAGCCGTATGAGGTGAAAATCTCATGTACGGTTCTGTAATAGCGATGGGAACAGTGATGTTATCACCGACTATAATTATCTAACAGTTCAAGTACAGTTGATATAGTTGAGGCACAGGCAAAATATGGGTTTTGGGGATGGAATTTGTGGCGTCAACCTATCGGGTTTATCGTTTTTATAATTTCCTCCCTAGCAGAATGTGAGAGATTACCCTTTGACTTACCAGAAGCAGAGGAAGAATTAGTAGCGGGTTATCAAACTGAATATTCTGGTATCAAATTTGGTTTATTTTATGTTGCTTCTTATCTAAATCTACTAGTTTCTTCATTGTTTGTAACAGTTCTTTACTTGGGTGGGTGGAATCTCTCTATTCCGTACATGTTTATTCCTGAACTATTTGAAATAAATAAAGTAGGTGGCGTCTTTGGAACCACAATTTTTCTCTTTATTACATTAGCTAAAACATATTTGTTCTTGTTTATTCCTATCACAACAAGATGGACTTTACCTAGGTTAAGAATGGACCAATTATTAAACCTTGGATGGAAATTTCTTTTACCTATTTCTCTAGGTAATCTATTATTAACAACTTCTTCCCAACTCCTTGCACTGTAAATACACTATCACGACCTGTCCCAAACAAGAGAAAAAAAAATTCGATATATTCACGATATGTTCCCCATGGTAACCGGGTTCATGAATTATGGTCAACAAACAGTCCGAGCTGCAAGGTACATTGGTCAAAGTTTTATGATTACCTTATCGCACGCAAATCGTTTACCTGTAACTATTCAATATCCTTATGAAAAATTAATCACATCGGAACGTTTCCGCGGTCGAATCCACTTTGAATTTGATAAATGTATTGCTTGTGAAGTATGTGTTCGTGTATGTCCTATAGATTTACCTGTTGTGGATTGGAAATTGGAAACGAATATTAGAAAGAAACGATTGCTTAATTACAGTATTGATTTCGGAATCTGTATTTTTTGTGGTAATTGCGTTGAGTATTGTCCAACAAATTGTTTATCAATGACTGAAGAATATGAACTTTCTACTTATGATCGTCACGAATTGAATTATAATCAAATAGCTTTGGGTCGTTTACCAATGCCAGTAATTGACGATTACACAATTAGAACAATTTTGAATTCGCCTCAAAGAAAAAATACGTCAACCCCATGATTTCAAAATTTTAGTTTTATTTTTCCTTGGTCAATAACTACAATAGAAATCCCAACTATTAATTAGTTGATGAGAATCGAGGCGTCATTTGGAGTGAAAATCGAGTGATATATCATCTATCAGTAATTTTTTTAACATATATAGCTCCCATTTAAAATTTATTATTCTGATAAAAAATAAAAAACGAGATTGATTCAATTATTGGATACACATCAATCCACACTCATTAGAATTTCTTAGCATTTAGAATTAAATTCATAAAAACATATCATAAAAAAATAGGGTCCATTTCCTGGTCAGGTCAATAAGATCATGAAAGATTTTTTATTTATTTCTTAATTTTACATAAAATGGATTTACCCGGATCAATACATGATTTTCTTTTAGTCTTTCTAGGATTGGTTATTATATTAGGAGGTTTAGGGGTGGTATTACTTACTAATACAATTTATTCTGCCTTTTCATTGGGATTGGTTCTTGTTTGTATATCTTTATTATATATTTCATCAAACTCCCATTTTATAGCGGCCGCACAGCTCCTTATTTACGTGGGAGCTATAAATGTTTTAATCATATTTGCTGTGATGTTTATGAATGGTTCAGCATCTTACAACGATTTTACTCTTTGGACCGTTGGGGATGGGGTGACTGCGATGGTTTGTGCAAGTATTTTTGCTTCACTAATTACTATTATTACAGATACGTCATGGTACGGTATTATTTGGACTACAAGATCAAACCAGATTATAGAACAAGATTTTTTAAGTAATAGTCAACAAATTGGGATTCATTTATCAACAGATTTTTTCCTTCCATTTGAACTCATTTCCATAATTCTTTTAGTTGCTTTGATAGGTGCAATTGCTATGGCTCGTCAGTAATAAATCGTTCGAACTAGCATAGTAATCAAAATAAAACGTTGTTGCGTGTTTCAATTCTATCAAAATAGAAATTTTTTTGTCAATATATTCTAACAATAAACTCTATTTATTTGATTTCTTTGTTCCACACTTGTTAGTTACGTACTGTTTATATTCTAGTTAATAGATTGTTCATCTTGAAATGCATCGATATTGATAAGGGGTTGATCAATGATGATCGAACATGTACTTATTTTGAGTGCCTATTTATTTTCTATAGGTATATATGGATTGATCACGAGTCGAAATATGGTTAGAGCCCTTATGTGTCTTGAACTTATACTGAATGCAGTGAATATAAATTTCGTAACATTTTGCGATTTTTTTGATAGTCGTCAATTAAGAGGAGACATTTTCTCAATTTTTGTTATAGCTATTGCAGCGGCTGAAGCGGCGATTGGACCAGCAATTGTTTCATCAATTTATCGTAACAGAAATTCTACTCGTATCAACCAATCGAATTTGTTGAATAAATAAGATTAATCATAGAAAGATAAATATCCCTCAAATGAAGGTTTTTACTATTTTTCTATATAAATTACAAATTCTAATATTAAAAAATTCCAATTAGTAGGTATGATGCATAATCTATGATTATGGGCATGCTTGCGAAAACGTAACGTAATAAATCAAAGTATCTTGGCCCCTCTATCCTCTCTCATGAGCCGATCCAGAAGTAGATTAATTATAAAAATTCTGGTAAATCATTGATTCATCTGGTGTCTAAATATATGATTCATTTTACAAGTTTACTAGATCGAAAATTTATGGCGTTTAAAAATTAAGAGATCCAATGTCACACTCAGTAAAGATTTATGATACATGTATAGGGTGTACTCAATGTGTCCGAGCCTGCCCCACAGATGTATTAGAAATGATACCTTGGGAGGGATGTAAAGCGAAACAAATCGCTTCTGCTCCCAGAACAGAAGACTGTGTAGGTTGTAAGAGATGCGAATCTGCCTGTCCAACCGATTTCTTGAGTGTTCGAGTTTATTTATGGCATGAAACAACTCGCAGCATGGGTCTAGCTTATTGATATGTTCCATAAAACTCCACGGGAATCCAGTTGATTTTTTTTACCGACAAAAACCCGTACTCAAATAAAAAAAAATCTATTAAAATTTATTGAGTACGGGTTTTTGTGTCTTTTTTGTCCAAGTGTATCTTGTCTTTACCACGAATGATTTTCCTTGGTTAACAATAATTGTTGTTTTTCCAATATTGGCGGGTTCCTTAATTTTCTTTCTTCCCCATAGAGGAAATAAGATTTTTAGGTGGTATACTTTATGTATATGTATTTTAGAACTCCTTCTAACCACCTATGCATTTTGTTATCGTTTTCAACTGGACGATCCATTAATCCAATTTGCGGAGGATTATAAATGGATCGATTTGTTTTATTGTTATTGGAGATTCGGAATAGATGGACTTTCTATCGGACCCATTTTACTGACAGGATTTATCACCACTTTAGCAACTTTAGCGGGTTGGCCAGTTACTCGGGATTCCCGATTATTCTATTTTTTAATGTTAGCAATGTACAGTGGTCAAATAGGATCATTTTCTGCTCGAGACCTCTTACTTTTTTTCATCATGTGGGAGTTCGAATTAATTCCTGTTTATTTACTCCTAGCTATGTGGGGAGGAAAGAAACGTCTGTACTCAGCTACAAAGTTTATTTTGTACACTGCAGGAGGTTCCATTTTTCTCTTAATGGGCGTTCTGGGTATCGGTTTATATGGTTCCAATGAACCGACATTAAATTTTGAAACATTAGCTAATCAACCATATCCAATAGCATTGGAAATAATATTTTATCTTGTATTTCTAATTGCTTTTGCTGTCAAATCACCGATTATACCTCTACATACATGGCTACCAGACACCCATGGAGAAGCACATTACAGTACTTGTATGCTTCTAGCTGGAATCTTATTAAAAATGGGAGCATATGGGTTGATTCGGATCAATATGGAATTATTACCCCA